GATGAGGTGCCTGATTAAAGGGTTATCTTGATAGGATAAATCATGTAAATTTATTTACCCGCATTATATCCAATAGACTTGAACTATTCCTTAAAGTATCAAAAACTTTTGTGCACCGTACACTAAGACATATTTAAGAAAGATAAGCTAATCAAGCTAATGGGTTCATACCCCATTTATAGAGGTATAAACCCTCTTCTCTCTAGTGATGTATAATCCTACTAAATTATTATTTTTTGGCACTTTAATTAGAGGCTCAATAATTAGAATCTCCTCAAACTCATGATTCGGAGCTTGAATCGGTCTAGAGATTAATCTTCTATCTTTTATTCCTCTCATAATTAGTTCCACCAACCTAATATCAACTGAATCTTCTTTAAAATATTTTTTAACTCAAGCCTTAGCATCTTCAACCTTACTATTTACTGTAATTTTCGCAGCTTTAGCTTACTCTTATCCTCATTCACTCTCTATACCAAACCTATTTATAAGCACTTTAATTAATTCATCTCTCCTTTTAAAAATGGGGGCCGCCCCCTTCCATTTTTGATTTATAGGAGTTATAGAAGGATTAAGATGAGTAAATGGTTTTATCCTTTTAACCTGGCAAAAAATTGCCCCACTAATATTACTTTCCTATAATCTTTCCTTCAACACATTTACAATTTTTGTTATTTTATTATCCATTATTATTGGTTCATTGGGAGGATTAAATCAAACCTCTTTACGAAAAATTTTAGCATATTCTTCCATTAACCATTTAGGCTGATTAATTGCAGCTCTTGTTATAAGAGAAAGAATCTGAAATCTTTATTTTATCATCTACTCATTTTTAACAGCAACAATTATTTTCTTGCTATATACTTACAAAATTTCACATTTAAATCAAGCTTTTTCAATAAATTCCATTTCTCCCATTACTAAATTTTCCTTATTCTCTTCCCTTCTTTCCTTAGGAGGTCTTCCTCCATTTCTTGGATTTTTACCCAAATGAATAGTTATTCAAAACCTCGCTGAAACTAATATAAAAATTACCGTAACTATTATAGTTACAATAACCCTCTTAACTTTATTTTATTACTTACAAGTAAGATTCAGAGCCTTCACCTTAACCTACACCGAAAATTTATGAAATACACCAACTACAAATTTAAATTTCTCCTTTTACTGAACAATTATTTTAACTGCAATTTCCTTATTTGGATTAATAATCTGTTCAGTATTTTTTCACATCTTCTAAGGTTTTAAGTTAATTATAAACTAGAGGCCTTCAAAGCTTCCAATAAAGAAGGTTCTTTAAGCCTTAGCAAATTAAATTTGCCCCTTCAGAATTGCAGTCTGATATCATCATTGACTATAAAGCCGGTATGAGAAGTAATTAACCCCATATATAGATTTACAATCTACTGCCTATAATTCAGCCATCTTACCGCGACAATGATTATTTTCAACAAATCATAAGGACATCGGAACACTATACTTTATTTTTGGAGCTTGATCTGGCATGGTAGGAACATCCTTAAGACTTCTAATTCGTGCAGAACTCGGACAACCTGGATCTCTTATTGGTGATGATCAAATTTATAATGTTATTGTAACAGCTCATGCTTTTGTAATAATTTTCTTTATAGTTATACCTATTATAATTGGTGGTTTCGGTAATTGACTTGTTCCTTTAATACTTGGAGCTCCTGATATGGCCTTTCCTCGAATAAATAATATAAGATTCTGATTATTACCCCCTTCCCTCACCCTATTGTTGGCCAGCAGATTGGTCGAAAACGGAGCAGGAACAGGTTGAACTGTTTATCCCCCTCTCTCATCTACAATTGCTCATGCTGGAGCTTCTGTTGATATAGCTATCTTTTCTCTCCATCTAGCAGGGGTTTCTTCAATTCTAGGAGCAGTAAATTTTATTACCACAGTAATTAATATACGTTCTACTGGAATACATCTTGATCGTATACCCTTATTCGTTTGAGCTGTAGCAATTACTGCACTTCTTCTACTATTATCTCTACCAGTATTAGCAGGGGCCATTACCATACTATTAACAGACCGAAATTTAAATACCTCCTTTTTCGACCCTGCAGGGGGAGGAGACCCAATCTTATATCAACACTTATTTTGATTTTTTGGCCATCCAGAAGTTTATATTCTCATTCTTCCAGGATTCGGTTTAATTTCTCATATTATTAGTCAAGAAAGAGGAAAGAAGGAAGCATTTGGATCCTTAGGAATAATTTATGCAATACTATCCATTGGATTACTAGGATTTGTAGTATGAGCCCACCATATATTTACAGTAGGAATGGATGTAGATACTCGAGCTTACTTTACATCCGCCACAATAATTATTGCTGTCCCTACAGGTATTAAAATTTTTAGTTGATTAGCAACTCTTCATGGATCACAATTAAATTACAGTCCAGCCCTTCTATGAGCCCTAGGCTTTGTTTTCCTGTTTACAATCGGAGGCTTAACAGGAGTAGTTTTAGCAAATTCATCCCTTGATATTATTTTACATGACACTTACTATGTAGTAGCTCATTTCCATTATGTTCTTTCAATAGGGGCAGTGTTTGCAATCATGGGAGGATTTATTCAATGATATCCCTTATTTACTGGACTAATAATAAACCCTCACTGATTAAAAATTCAATTTTTAACTATATTTTTAGGGGTAAATCTAACTTTCTTTCCTCAACATTTTCTAGGATTGGCAGGAATACCACGACGATATTCTGATTATCCTGATGCTTACACAACTTGAAACGTCGTTGCATCAATTGGATCAACTATTTCTTTTATTGGAGTCCTTATACTTCTCTTTATTATCTGAGAAAGTATAGTAACTAACCGAACTGTTCTCTTTCCCCTTCAAATAACAAGTTCTATTGAATGATTCCAAAACCTCCCTCCTGCTGAACACAGTTATGCAGAACTTCCAATTCTTTCAGGATTCTAATATGGCAGAATAGTGCAATGGATTTAAGCTCCATAAATAAAGGTTGATCCTTTTTTTAGAACATAAATAATGGCAACATGAGCTAACCTAAGTTTTCAAGATAGAGCCTCTCCTTTAATAGAACAACTGATCTTTTTCCATGATCATGCCCTTCTCATTCTTATTATAATTACCACTTTAGTTAGTTATTTAATAACAACATTATTTTTTAATTATAATATTAACCGTTACCTTCTGGATGGCCAAACAATTGAAGTAATCTGAACAATCTTGCCAGCCATCACCCTTATTTTTATTGCTCTACCCTCTCTTCGTCTTCTATATCTTCTAGATGAAGTAAGAAACCCCTCAATCACCCTAAAAACTATTGGTCATCAGTGATATTGAAGCTATGAATATTCAGATTTCAATCAAATTGAATTTGATTCTTATATAACTCCTTATAGAGAAATAGCAAGAGGAGGTTTCCGCTTATTAGACGTTGATAACCGAGCTGTCTTACCTATAAATACCCAGATTCGAGTTCTAGTAACCGCCGCTGATGTCCTTCACTCATGAACTGTACCAGCACTAGGAGTGAAAGTTGATGGGACTCCAGGACGATTAAACCAAACTAGCTTCCTGTTTAATCGTCCTGGAGTCTTCTACGGTCAATGTTCAGAAATTTGTGGTGCAAATCACAGATTTATACCCATCGTTGTTGAAAGAGTTCCTATAAACATTTTCACTAACTGAATTTTATCAATAAGACAAAATTCATCAGATGACTGAAAGCAAGTAATGGTCTCTTAAACCATTGTATAGTAATCTAGCAATTACTTCTGATGAAAGAATTAGTTAATTTATAACCTTAGTATGTCAAACTAAAATTATTAGAACGTTCTAATATTCTTTAATTCCACAAATAGCACCTATTAGATGATTAATACTCTTTATTATTTTTTCTTGTACCTTATTGATATTTAACTTCTTAAACTACTTCTCCTTCCTCCCAAGTTCACCCTCCGATCAACAAAGCCTTAAAATTCCTCAAACTTCAATAAAGTGAAAATGATAACAAATCTATTTTCAGTATTTGATCCATCAACTAGAATTATAAGACTATCTTTAAATTGATTAAGAACCTTTATGGGACTTCTATTAATTCCCTCAATTTATTGATTTATGCCTTCCCGATATAACGTAATTTGAAATAAAATTTTAATAACTCTTCACCTTGAATTCAAAACCCTGTTAGGCCCAACAGGACATGTAGGTAGAACTTTTATTTTCATTTCTTTATTCTCTCTTATTCTATTTAATAACTTTTTAGGGTTATTCCCTTATGTATTTACAAGAACCAGTCACTTAACCCTAACTTTATCATTAGCTCTTCCTCTATGATTAAGATTTATAGTCTATGGATGAATTAATCATACACAACACATATTTGCTCACTTAGTACCACAGGGAACACCACCAGTTCTTATACCTTTTATAGTATGTATTGAAACTATTAGAAATGTTATTCGCCCAGGAACCCTGGCAGTTCGATTAGCTGCAAATATGATTGCTGGACATCTTTTACTAACTTTATTGGGTAATACAGGACCCTCACTTACATATTCTATTTTATCCCTCCTATTAATTGCTCAAATTGCCTTATTAATTCTCGAATCAGCTGTAGCTATTATTCAATCTTATGTATTTGCTGTTTTAAGAACTCTTTACGCCAGAGAAGTAAATTAACTTATGTCAACACACGCTAACCACCCCTTCCACCTGGTTGACCAAAGCCCCTGACCTTTAACTGGTGCAATTGGGGCTTTAGTTACTGTATCAGGCTTAGTTAAATGATTCCATCACTACAATATATCATTATTAATACTAGGATTATTAATTACTTCTTTAACCATAATTCAATGATGACGAGATATTACACGAGAAGGAACCTTCCAAGGTCTGCATACTCTTCCTGTTACTGTAGGTTTACGATGAGGTATAATTTTATTTATTACGTCTGAGGTATTTTTTTTCATTAGATTCTTTTGAGCTTTTTTCCATAGAAGTCTTGCACCTACTGGTGAACTTGGTGCTATCTGACCCCCAGCAGGAATTACTCCCTTTAATCCCCTACAAATTCCACTCTTAAATACAGCCATTCTCTTAGCCTCAGGAATTACCGTAACTTGAGCCCACCACAGTCTTATAGAAAATATACATACTCAAAGCCTACAAGGACTTTTTTTCACAGTCATCTTAGGAATTTACTTTTCTATTCTTCAAGCATATGAATATGTTGAAGCCCCATTTACAATCTCAGACGCAGTTTACGGCTCTACATTCTTTGTAGCTACAGGTTTCCACGGATTACATGTCATTATTGGAACAACCTTCCTACTTGTATGCCTATTACGACATAGACAATATCATTTCTCCTCCAACCATCACTTCGGATTTGAAGCAGCAGCCTGATATTGACACTTCGTTGACGTTGTTTGATTATTTCTTTACATCTCAATTTACTGATGAGGTAGATAATTTATTTAGTATACAAGTATATTTGACTTCCAATCAAAAGGTCTGAAATTCCCAATTCAGAATAAATAATTTTTATTATATTATCAATATCTATTATTATTTTAATAATTTGTTTTATCGTTATATTATTAGCTACAATCCTTTCTAAAAAATCAATTATCGATCGAGAAAAAAGATCTCCTTTTGAATGTGGTTTCGACCCAAAAAGATCTTCACGACTACCTTTCTCCCTACGCTTTTTTTTAATCGCTGTAATTTTTTTAATTTTCGACGTAGAAATTGCTCTCCTTCTACCATTAATTTTAATTTTAGCTTCATCAAACTTAAAAGTTTGAATTTCTATTGGTACTATATTTCTAATTATTTTATTAATTGGATTATATCACGAATGAAATCAAGGTGCTTTAGAGTGAGCAAATTAAGGAAGGACTATAGTTAATTATAACATTTGGTTTGCATCCAAAAAGTATTGATTTATTCAATTTGTCTTGAGTAAGAAGGGACATTTTGCATTCAGTTTCGACCTGACCCTAGATATTTAATTATCCTTCCTTTTAATTGAAGCCAAAAAGAGGCGTGTTACTGTTAATGACATCATTGAATAATTATATTCCAATTAAGGAAATGTGATGTTCAAGAAGAAGCTGCTAACTTCTCCCTTTAGCGGTTAAACTCCGTTTACATTTTTATTTATATAGTTTAAAATAAAACATTACATTTTCACTGTAAAAATAAAGATTTATCTTTTATAATTATTGCTTAAAGGTTTAAATTAACCTCTTTAACAGCTTCAATGTTACGCTCTTACTATAAGCTATTTAAGCACAAAAACGCTATAATTAATAAAATAATTACCCATAAAAAAAAACCAACCAAATAAGTCTTTAAATCATTATTTTGTCAACCTTGATTAAATCGAGACCATTGTGAAAAAATCTTAAAAGAACCTTGACCTCCACAGTATTCTCTTCAACCTTGATCAAAAGATTTAACAACATAACCCCCTCATTGCAAAGGTCAATTTACTACACCATATGTTGAAATAAATGGTATGAATCATATTGACCCCACAAAACTTGTACAAAGATGTGATTTAATTCTTTGAAGTTCAAAATTTAAAGCAAGCTTTGCAAGTTCGTATCCTACTCATGCCCCCAACACTCTAACTGTCAATGCTAAAGTTTTTAAAAACAGAGGTAAACAAATTATTGTAGGGGTAGGAAATAATACTCATCTTAATAATCTCCCTCCTAATACAGCCGCAACTATTAAACCTAATATCCCACGAAGCATAACTCATCCCTCATCATTTAAAGGATGTAAAGAAGCTCTATTAAAATGTCCTCTTATAGAATAATAAATCAACCGAAAAGAATAACAAACTGTTAAACCTGTAGAAAAATAATATAAAATAAATCTTAAACCATTTATATAACTTAATGACACCATCTCTAATATTAAATCCTTAGAATAAAATCCAGCCAAGAAAGGCATACCACATAAAGCTAAATTTGAAAGATTAAAACACACCGCCGTCAGTGGTATTTGATTAACTAATCCCCCCATAAACCGAATATCCTGAGCATCCTTTATATTATGAATTACAGCTCCAGCACACATGAATAATAAAGCCTTAAATAAAGCATGGGTTAATAAATGAAAAAACGCTAAAACAGGCAAACCTATTGCCAAAATTCTTATTATTAAACCCAACTGACTAAGAGTTGATAAAGCAATAATTTTTTTTAAATCAAATTCAAAATTAGCCCCTAATCCTGATATAAACATTGTTAACCCCGCAATCAACAAAAGAAAATTTCCTAACCAATTACCAGTCAATAATACATTAAATCGAATTAACAAATATACACCCGCAGTTACTAAAGTTGAAGAATGAACTAAGGCAGAAACAGGAGTTGGAGCTGCTATAGCAGCCGGCAATCACGAAGAAAAAGGAATTTGAGCTCTCTTTGTTATAGCCGCTAAAACAACTAAAACCCCAATAACTCTTATAGCTAAACTTCTTTTACCTACTTCCAAATAATAAATATAATTTCAACTTCCAAAATTTATTATTCAAGCAATAGCCAATAATAAAGCTACATCCCCAATTCGATTTGACAATGCCGTCAATATACCAGCATTATAAGATTTTACATTTTGATAATAAATGACTAGTAAATAAGACACTAAACCTAAACCATCTCAACCTAATAAAATTCTAATTAAATTAGGGCTAATAATTAAAAATATTATTGACAAAACAAATATCAAAACAAGAGAAATAAAACGATTAATATTTAAATCACCCCCTATATACTCTTGTCTATAAAAAATTACTAAAGAAGAAATAAACAAAACAAAACCCATAAAAATTAAAGACATTCAATCAAATAAAAAAGTTATTACAATTCTAGTTGAATTTAAAGTCACTACTTCCCATTCGACAAAATAAACTAAATCCCAACTAATAAAATAAAAACCTAACCAAATTAATATTATAGCCACTCTAAATAAAAAAATAAAATAAACTAAACAAATAGACAAAGATTTTAACATGACCTAAGACAAGTTACACTCTTGTTTCCTTGACGCCACAAGTCAAAATTTTATTTAAACTACATAAGTTTACAATCATAATATTCAAGGCTCACTTTTTAAAATCAATACATTTAAAGGAATTCAATGTAAAAATAATAAATGATACTCTCGTGCATATCCTATTGCACAAGAATATATACCAGAATAAATTTTTCCATGCTGACTGTAAGAATATAAATATAAAGTATAGGCTGCTCTAAAAAAAGATAAAAAACCCAACATAATTATTGTTACTCAAGTTCAACTCACTATTCTATTTAATAAACTAATCTCTCTTAATAAATTTAATGACGGTGGGGCCGCTATATTACAAGATCTTAACAGAAACCACCATAAAGTTATTCTAGGCATAAAATTTATTATTCCCCGATTAATTAATAAACTTCGACTCCCTATACGCTCATAACAAATATTAGCTAAACAAAACAATCCAGAAGAACACAAACCATGAGCAAGTATAAGAGTTAAAGACCCTCTAAACCCTCACTGAGTTAAAGTTATTAAACCTCCTAATACGATACCTATATGAGCAACCGAAGAATATGCAATTAAAGCCTTCAAATCCGTTTGACGCAAACAAATTAATCTCACAATTACACCACCCATTAAACTAATCCCCACTCAAATGTAATTAAATATTAAACCTGACCAAGTTAATATACCAAAAACACGTAATAAACCGTATCCTCCCAATTTAAGTAATACACCTGCCAAAATTATAGAACCAGAAACAGGAGCCTCAACATGAGCCTTAGGAAGTCATAAATGCACTAAAAATATCGGTATTTTTACTAAAAATGCTATAACTAAAGCTAAATAACAAAATACATATGAAAAATTACCCTTTCTGCATAATGGTAGCCAAAACGAAAATTGAATATCACCAACATAAAATAACCCAATCAATAAAGGCAAAGAAGCCAGTAAAGTATAAAATAATAAATAAATTCCTGCCTGCAAACGTTCAGGTTGATACCCTCAACCCAAAATTAAAAATAATGTAGGAATTAAACTACTTTCAAAAAACACATAAAACATAAATAAATTTATAGAACTAAATGTACAATATAATAAACCTAAAAGTACTACAACCAAAACCAAAAAAAATATATCATAATTTATTGTACGATAGGTTGATTCTCTAGCCGTTACTATTAATACACAAATCCAAAAACTTAATAAAATTAAACTATAAGACAAAACATCACATCCCATAAAATAGCTTAAATTTATAAAAAATGATCTAACTATCCCTATTAATATAAACATAAATGTTATTATAAATAATATACATTGAACCATTCATCAACCCCGTGGAATAAAACATAAAGGGATCAAAAACAATATAGAAATTAATAATTTTAACATTGTAAAACTCTAAGAGACTGAAAATAATCGTTTCCATGGGTACGAATTATAGAAACCAAAATAGATAACCCTAATGCTCCCTCACAAACAGAAAAAGTCAAAAATACCATTCTAAAGTACAATTCATAAAACACTAAATTTAAATACATAAATAAAAATAAAAACAATCTTAATACTATAAATTCTAATCTTAAAAGAGTTAACAATAAGTGTTTACGTTTAGAAGAAAAAACTCACCCCCCACACATAAATAAAAATACAGGAAAAATTCAACTTATGATCATTAACATTAGTTTTAGTAGTTTAACACAAAACTTTGGTCTTGTAAATCAAAAATAAGATATTTTATCTTCTAAAACTTTCAGAGAAAGAGAACACTCTCTATCATTAATCCCCAAAACTAATATTTTTAATAAACTATTCTCTGTATTTACAATTTAATTCTTATAACCCTAAGATCAATTCTAGCCTTCGTATTCACTCAAATAAGCCACCCCTTAGCTATGGGATTAATATTGCTTTTACAAACTCTAGTTGTATGCTTAATATCAGGTATTATAACAAAAAGATTTTGATTTTCTTATATTTTATTCCTAGTTTTCCTTGGAGGACTTCTTGTATTATTTATTTATGTTACTAGACTAGCATCAAATGAAATATTTTCCCTCTCAACTCCCACCTTAATAACATTTTCATTATCTTTGCTAGTTATATTAATTATTTTAACTATATGAGATCCTTATCTTACTACATTTATAACAGAAAGTAACGATATACAAGACCTCAACTTGTGTATCCAACCAGAAGATGCATCCCTATCTCTTATGAAATTATACAATCAACCAACTAGATTAATTACATTAATATTAGCCCTATACTTATTTCTTACTCTCATTGCAGTTGTTAAAATCACAAAAATTTTTTATGGACCTCTTCGTACCAAAAACTAATGAATAAAGCTATACGTAATAACCACCCCTTATTCAAAATTGCCAATCACGCCTTAGTAGATCTTCCTGCCCCTATCAATATTTCTACTTGATGAAATTTTGGATCCCTACTAGGGCTCTGTCTTGTTATTCAAATTGTTACTGGACTTTTTCTAGCTATACACTTCTCTGCTCATATTGATTTAGCATTTAACAGCGTAGCACATATTTGCCGAGACGTAAACTACGGTTGATTATTACGAACATTACACGCCAACGGCGCCTCATTCTTCTTCATTTGCTTATACCTTCATACCGGACGAGGTATATATTATGGATCTTATTTTTTCTTACATACCTGAATAGTTGGGGTTATTATTTTATTCCTAGTTATAGGAACAGCCTTTATAGGATACGTCTTACCTTGAGGCCAAATATCATTTTGAGGAGCTACAGTAATTACTAACCTATTATCAGCCGTTCCATATTTAGGTATTGATCTTGTACAATGAGTGTGAGGGGGATTCGCCGTTGACAATGCTACATTAACTCGATTCTTTACTTTCCATTTTGTACTCCCTTTTATTGTAGCTGCCATAGTAATAATTCATCTCCTCTTTCTCCATCAAACTGGCTCTAACAATCCTTTAGGATTAAACAGAAATATTGATAAAATCCCTTTCCACCCTTACTTTTCATTTAAGGATATTGTCGGATTTATTATTTTACTAATAGCTTTAACAATTCTAACTCTTCTTGAACCTTACATACTAGGAGATCCAGACAATTTTACACCTGCCAACCCCCTTGTTACTCCCGTTCATATTCAACCCGAATGATACTTCCTGTTTGCCTACGCTATTTTACGATCAATCCCTAATAAATTAGGAGGAGTGATCGCCCTAGTCTTGTCTATTGCTATTTTATTAATTTTACCCTTTTCCAGAAAAAGCAATTTTCGCAGTATACAATTTTACCCTATTAACCAAATTATATTTTGAACCCTTTTAGTTATTGTTATTTTACTAACATGGATCGGAGCCCGTCCCGTTGAAGATCCCTATATCTTAGTAGGTCAAATTCTTACAGTTCTTTACTTCTCTTACTATATTTTAAATCCCTTAATTACCTCCCTTTGAGATAAAATCTTAAATTAGTTAATTAGCTTATGAAAGCATATGTTTTGAAAGCATAATATAGAAGTTTAAATCTTCTATTAACTTTACTAAAAACTATTCACTAAATAATATAAAGTATTAAAAACACCTTAAAGCCTAAAAACGCAAGCAAATAATTTAGTGACAAAGGCAAAAAACTCTTTCAAGCCAAGTATATTAACTTATCATAACGAAAACGAGGTAATGTACCACGTACTCAAACAAAAGCAAAAGCTATAAAGGCCAATTTCAAATAAAAGAATCAAAAAAACACATCACATCCCAAAAATAAAGCTCTAAATAATATTCTTATAAATAAAATTCTTGCATACTCACCTAAAAAAATTAACGCAAATCCCCCTCTTCTATATTCTACATTAAACCCAGAAACCAATTCTGATTCACCCTCCGCAAAATCAAAAGGTGTGCGATTGGTTTCAGCCAAACAAGATGCAAATCATCTTAACGCCAAAGGGAATAATAAAACTAATAATCACAAATACTCCTGAGTCTTTACTAGATCTAATATACAATAACCATTAATTAAAAACACAAAAGACAACAAAATTAAAGCCAATCTAACTTCATAAGAAATAGTCTGTGCAACACCCCGTAAACCCCCCAATAAAGCATAATTTGAATTAGAAGATCAACCCGCCATCATCACAGTGTATACCCCAAGTCTGGTACAACACAAAAAAAACAATAAACCTAAATTAAACATAAATATTCCAGTTAAATAAGGCATAACTATTCAAACCAACAATGCCAAAAATAATCTAAAAATAGGAGAAAAATAATAAGGCAAGTAATTAGATATTATAGGATAAGCTTGCTCCTTAGTAAACAATTTAATAGCATCTCTAAAAGGTTGGGGAATACCTACAAATCCTACTTTATTTGGTCCTTTACGAATTTGAATATAACCTAAAACCTTCCGCTCTAATAAAGTTAAAAAAGCGACCCCTACTAAAACACAAATAATTAATAGTAAACTTCCAACAAACGACAAAATAAACTCAAAATTACACATAATCCTACTTGTAAAACTTAACTTTACATATGTGGATCCTAAATCCACTGCACTTATCTGCCAAAATAGAACAATTTTACTATTTATCTAAATCTAAAATATAATTTTCATGTTTGGTCCTTTCGTACTAAAACATTATAATGATTTAAGGATAGAAACCGACCTGGCTCACGCCGGTCTGAACTCAGATCATGTAAGGATTTAATGGTCGAACAGACCTAAAAATTTGAACACCTACACCCAAATTTTACCTTAATCCAACATCGAGGTCGCAACCCCTTTTGTCGATAAGAACTCTCAAAAAAGATTACGCTGTTATCCCTAAGGTAACTTAGTCTTATAATCATCATTAATGGATCAAAAATTCAAAAATCATTGTATACACTATAAAAGAGTTTTCCTTATCTTCCTATCACCCCAATAAAATATGAATAACTATGAAATAAATTAATATACTAAAACAATTACATAATTATTAACATAAAGATCTATAGGGTCTTCTCGTCCTTTAAACTTATTTAAGCCTTTTCACTCAAAAGTTAAATTCTAATTTCATTCATAATGAGACAGTCAGTGCCTCGTCCAACCATTCATTCCAGCCTCCAATTAAAAGACTAATGATTATGCTACCTTTGCACGGTCAAAATACCGCGGCCCTTTAAAACTTTTCAGTGGGCAGGTCAGACCTCAAATTATTTTAAATTACTCCAAGAGGCCATGGTTTTGTTAAACAGGCGAGCACTAATTTGCCTAATTCCTTATTATAAACTATCTTTCACAAAACTTGCTAAACAATTATATATTATACTAATTCAATCATTATTTCTATATATTTAATAATTAAAAATAAAATTTTAATAATCAACCTAAACACTAACTCAAAATTATATTATTAAAAAATAAGTTATAACACCCTTTAAATTATGGCTACTTCTAAACCTAAATACAATTAAATTATTTCAAAAAATTTTAGTTTATTAGACCGAAGCTTATCCCCCGAACTCTTATTATTTAATCACGTTAATTAAAATAAAATATAATTAAAACAAATAAATAACGGAATTAAATTCATCTCTCAAAAAACCAGATATCTTGAAGAACGATTAACGTATCATTTCTAGCCTAGCTTATATAATAATTATTCCACATTAACTAACAAACCTAAACTAGCTCTCTTCAAATCGGGAAAATTTAAAATTCATAAACTATTTTTAATCAACCCTGATACACAAGGTACAATAAACCAAATCTACTTTTCCTAAACTTAATATTTCTAATATTTCAAAATACTCCTTCACAGTACATAAATCTCTATAACTCAATTAATTCTTTCCTTATCCAATACTTAAACTCTATCAAACATTAAAAATGTTTTTATTAAATAATATATTATTTTCTATACATTCTATCTTATTAAAGTTAAATTTTCATTTTTCAAAATAAACTGAATTGCACAGATACCTTCTCAGTGTAAATGAAACGCTTAACTAACCAAGCTCTATTTTGAAAACTTTCCAGATACACCTTCCGGTACATCTACTATGTTACGACTTATCTCGCCTTAAATAACGAGAGCGACGGGCGATGTGTGCATACTTTAGAGCTAAAATCAAAATATTTAACTTCATAATAAATTACCATCAAATCCACCTTCCAATAGCTCATTTTCAAACTACTATTCGTCTTAAATTTATTTATTGTAATTCACCTCCACTTAATCATTAGCTGCACCTTGACCTGACATCCTATTTAATAAATAAAAATCAAGAAAATTTTTCCCCTTAAAGGACATTCTGACGACGGCGGTATACAAACTGCTTACTAAATTAAGTAAGATATAACGTGGAATATCGATCACGGGGCAAATTCCTCTGAAAAGACTAAAGTACCGCCAAATTCTTTGAGTTTCAAGAACATATCTAATACTACTCTGACCTATATAAACTTTTACATTTAAAATAATAGGGTATCTAATCCTAGTTTAAAACTTAAATTTCACAGCTTCAATATCTATAACAAGCAATACAAAATAAATTTAAAATTTCACCTTACAAAACCTATTATCAATTCCTTTTTAATTCTTAAATCTAACTATTAATCAATAATTATTAATTTGTATCCTTCGTATAACCGCGGCGGCTGGCACGACTTTTGCCGATACTAACAAATTTGCTAAATCTAAATTTCTCTAATTTATAATATTAAACACTGCGAACCTAACCTTAAGAAACAAAATCACCATTAAGATAAAATTTTATTTTCCACGCTAAAACTTATATGTAAAACAAACTTACCACTAATTTATAAGTAAGAATAAAACTTTAAATTTCAATATCCCATATTCATAATAAAATAAACCCACTGTAACAATAACTTTAATCATTAAATAAATATATTTTTAACATAATTTATCAATGATTAATTAGACATTATATGCACAAATAGTAGTATAACCCCACTCTATATATTTACTGCATTCCTTAAAACAACAGTAAATTATTATTTAACTAAAATCAATAATTAATAAATTAATTCCAACATTAATAATGTGACTCGCCCCAGTAACACTAATTTTTTTGCAAGAACAATTTCAATTAATTAAATTTTTACTCAAATAAACAGCTTTTACATATTAAATTAAAAACACGGTTCCTAAACTTTACATCATATCAATTATAGTTAAAATTTATTGGCTAGTAGCTAAATAAATATCACATAAATAAACAACCCTCATTTTTTTTAAACCCTCAAAATGAGGGTTGTTTATTAATATAAACAAATTTAATTAAATATGATTCTTATAACTAATAACCAAATAATCTTATGAGCATATAATATAATACAAATATTAACTATTAAATAAATACCTTTATATTAAAGTCTTATTATAATATAATTAAATATATTAAATATAGATTATATTAAACTCTTATATTAATATAAATAGTTATATAATATATTTATTATATAATAATTAAATATTATATATTAGATATATTATAATAAAATATTTAATTATATAATATGTATTTATTATTAATACAATTATTTATATATATATAAGAATTTAATATTAAATAAATTAACCCTTTTTGCCTTTATTCTATAATCATAATAGGTTTATAGGAAACTCTTGTATATAGTATAAGTTCTTATTATACATGTAAATTTTTCAACTTTTTATCGAAAAGCTGATAGTTTTGCTTTAGAGCCATTTTCCCCAAAATGGCAGATTTTTGAAAAATGGCAAAAAAATTTGCCATTTTGGGGTAAAATAGCTCTAAAGTCCAAAAAACATAATATAAAATTCAGGGCCCATTTACTTCAACTTTTCATATAAATAAAAT